TGTCTAAGGTTCAATATTGAATTCATTTTATAAGTTTTCCCTTACTTTGCGTGTGTCAACAAAAAATGAAAAAAGCCTTGATCTTTTCAGAACAAGTTCGAGTCAAATAGCAATGATTTGAAACACCTTTTATTTTTTTATACGCGTTATTTTTTTAACCTAAAGACTTAATCCTATAGATAAAGAAAATACAAGATTTCCAATCATATGAAAAAGAAAGGAAACGGATACTCAATTGAGAATGAGTAAACATAATTCTCTGCATAAGGAATAGATATCATATATGCATATAGAATCATGTGGAAAGCCGTATTCGACGAAAGTCGTATGTACGGTTTGGAGGGAGATCTTTCATACTTTTAGAGATCCACCCTACAATATGGAGTTAAAAAGCCCAAATAAGTGATTTTTAGTCTAGTCTTTATGAAAAAAATTTGTGAACCTTTTTCACACTTATGTCACGGCAAAGTACTGCAGAAAACAAAATTGCGAAATTTGATCCGATTTTTCATAATCGATTAGTTAACATGGTTGTTAACCGTATTCTTAAACACGGAAAAAAATCATTAGCTTATCGAATTCTTTATCAATCTCTAAAAAAAATTAAACAGAAAACAGACAAAAATCCACTAATTGTTCTACGTCAAGCAATACACAACGTAACTCCTAAATTGATGGTAAAATCAAGACGTATAAGAGGATCAATTTATCAAGTTCCCGTTGAAATAAAACCTAAAAAAGGAAAAGTACTTGCTATTCGTTGGTTATTAGGGTCATCTCGAAAACGTCTTGGTCGAAATATGCATTTTAAACTGAGTTACGAATTAATGGATGCTGCCAGAGAGAAAGGCAATGCTATACGCAAGAAGGAAGAGACTCATAGAATGGCAGAGTCCAATAAAGCTTTTGCACATTACCATAACCGTTACCGTTAATCCCAATATAATAATAGAAAAATTCATAGATCTACCCATTCTGATCAATTAAAAGAAAGCTAACTTTATCAAAATTGATACAGATTTTTATTGGAGCGAAAGCGAAAGGAAAAAAAGAATTAAAAAAAATATTTTAATTAAATGGCAATAAGGGGATTTTGGATGAATATTGAATCTTATTCATACAGAATCATTTACATAAATGAAAAAAAGTTGATTCGAGATTAACTGAAATTACTAAATCATGATCTGGCATTTTCAAAATGAGAACTTCATTTTCAATTATACCTTTAGATCATTTTATATGAAAGAATTTCATTTGCTTCTCTTCCATGGAAGTTCCCTTTTTCCAGAATGTATCTTGATTTTCGGCCTATTTCTTCTTCTAGTGATCGATTTTATTTATGATCACAAAGATACAGCTTGGTTCTATTTCATCTCTTTAACAAGTTTAGTATTAAGCATAGCGATCTTGTTATTTCGATGGGGAGAAGAACCTATGATCAGTTTTTTTGGTAATTTTCAAACGAACAATTTCAACAAAATATTTCGATTTCTCATTTTACTATGTTCAACTTTATGTATTCCTCTATCTGTGGAGTACATTCAATGTACAGAAATGGCTGTAACAGAGTTTTTGTTCTTCATATTAACAGCTACTCTAGGAGGAATGTTTTTGTGTGGTGCTAATGATTTAGCAACTATCTTCGTATCTTTAGAATGTTTCAGTTTGTGTTCCTATCTATTATCGGGATATACCAAAAGAGATGTACGGTCTAATGAAGCTATTATTAAGTATTTACTTATGGGTGGGACAAGTTCTTCTATTCTTGTATATGGTTTTTCTTGGCTATATGGTTTATCCGGGGGAGAAATTGAGCTTCAAGAAATAGCCAATGGTCTTATAAATACACAAATGTATAACTCTCCAGGAATTTGGATTGCGCTTCTATCTATAATTGTAGGAATTGGATTCAAGCTTTCTCTAGTCCCTTTTCATCAATGGACTCCCGACGTATATGAAGGAGTGTGATTCGTTTTACAAATTGATTACCTTTAGAAAATAAATATTTTTTTAGATATTTAAATCTATTTCTAAAAACTCTATGGACATGTGGAAGAAAAGACTGTTATCCCCACTCAGACTAAGACATCACTTTTACCAAAAATTTTGAATTAAGGTAAAGCAAAGTCAGAAACATTGACTAAACAAAAAAATAAATTTTGTAAGTTAGTTATTAAGGGTAGTTCAAGGATCAGACTAATGACGTATACAATACTCTTAATTAACGTAGATGCTACATAGTCAGTTTTCATCCTTCAAAGACTACGAGTGTAAAAAAAAGGCATCCGTCAACAAAAAAATTACCCTAAGATAAACATCTCATGGCTATTCAGAACGAATTAAATCAGATGGTTCTCTTTTTGTCAGAACCGAAGTCAAAAAAAATCAGTGATTTTGATTTACCATAGGAACCACTGAGGAAGGATTCTTCGTAAAGTTAAGGATTAGTGATTCTTTCTATCAATTGAATAAATTCAGTCTTATACATACACGAGGAAGGTAATAAAAAGAAAAAGAATTAAACCATTTTTATTTTTTATCACTTAGGAGCCGTGCGAGAAGAAAGTCTCATGTACGGTTCTGAATGAGAGAAAGGAGGTGGGAATCCTCTTTTCGACTCTAACTCTCCCACTCCAGTCGTTGCTTTTCTTTCTGTTATTTCAAAAGTAGCTGCTTCATCTTTAGCCACTAGAATTTTCGATATTATTTTCTATTTTTCATTGAATGAATGGCATCTTCTTTTGGAAATATTAGCTATTCTTAGCATGATATTAGGAAATTTAATTGCTATTACTCAAACAAGCATAAAACGTATGCTTGCATATTCATCCATAGGGCAAATTGGATATATCCTTATTGGAATCATTGATAGAAACTCAAATAATGGATACGCAAGCATGATAACTTATATGCTGTTCTACATTTTCATGAATATAGGAACTTTTTCTTGTATTATATTATTCAGTCTACGTACAGGAACAGATAACATTCGGGATTATGCAGGATTATATATGAAAGACCCTTTTTCAGCTTTGTCTTTAGCTTTATGTCTGCTATCTCTAGGAGGTATTCCTCCATTAGCAGGCTTTTTTGGAAAGCTTTATCTATTCTGGTGTGGATGGCAAGCAGGTTCCTATTTATTGGTTTCGATAGGACTTTTTATGAGTGTTATTTCAATATATTATTATCTAAAAATAATTAAGATATTAATGACTGAACGAACCAAAGAAATAACTCCCCATGTACAAAATTATAGATTATATTCTTCAATCTCAAAAAATCATATCGAATTGAGTATGATTGTATGTGTAATAGCATCTGCTCTACTGGGAATAATAATGAATCCAATTGTTGCAATTGCTCAGGATACATTATTTTAAGATTTATTCATTAAATCTTTTTCTTTCTAACTGAAAGAACCAGTATATTTTTCCTCATATTTTTAAAATAAAGGAAATAGGTTGAAATTATTAGAATGAACTTCTAATTAACAAAATAAACTTGATCATTAAAGTGAAATTAGAAGTTCATTCTATACCATAAATAGACGTTTTCATTATGAGAAATTGAAACGTGTGTAAATAAATTTTTAGTTCTAAGGGATATGTCTACATAAGATTAAAATTAAAATCTGTTATTTGGGTAACATATACATCTATAGTTTCTATTGAATCGAAAAAGGAAAAAAGTTCGATCATACATTATATTATTTTAATATGAATAATATGAAAAAATAGAAATTATCCTCCGATATCCGATAATAAAAAGTAAAAAGAATTGGATGATATCCAAACTAAACCTATATCATGGATCAATAGGAATAATTCAATAATCTATCCTTGTTATCCATTTTATATTCTGCATATACCGATATGTGGTTAATAATATATGATAGATATTTATTTATTGGAATATAATTCCCTTTTGGGATGCCTTGATGGTGAAATGGTAGACACGCGAGACTCAAAATCTCGTGCTAAACAGCGTGGAGGTTCGAGTCCTCTTCAAGGCATAATATTCTAATGTGATTTAAAAAAGGAATAAAAAGACCAAATCTAAGATGGATTGCTTGTTTTTCTTTTGGTGTACATTAATCAATTTTTTAATCATTAATTAGATTGAATGTGAATGAAGGACACAAATTTGAAATAAAGGACACAAATTATATATAATTGTATATATTTTTCAAGGTCTTGGAAAATTCGGTCCAACCGAATTCTAACAAATATACCAATATTGTAATCCCTCTATAATCAAATGAGGGATTCTTTCTTCGTAGTAAAAAGTGTAGTATACTACAACCGCAATAAAATAAATAAGGAGTAAGCATAGTAGAGAATATCTCATCAAGTTAAATAAAACTGACTTGGCTCATATTTCTTACTATGCTTACTCCTACATGGTCGAAATCTCACTCTTTCAAATAGTCCTTTTTATTACATATTTTTATTTAATACTTCCGCTAATAAGGATTTAATGTCATTCGGAGAAAGCCATTTTTTTTCTAATAATGTATTTTTCACATGTTTCAATAACCTTCTATTTGAAATGAAGAAATATGATAAATATTCATAACTTTCGAATAGAGTATTATAAATAAAACATTCATTAGATAATAATTCTATATTTTCTCTTTCTTTATCAATCAAAATTTGTCTGAATTTATCATCCCGTGTCCTTTCAGAAAACAAACGCTCATATGATTTCTCTGCACGATATGGATGTACACGTCTATATCGGATACCAACTTCTTGAAAGCGTTTGAAAGTCTCAAACGACTCATGTTCTTTAATCTTAATGTTAAGAGGGTTATCATCCGAATCCGAAATCGGTTTTATTCCTAGGACTATTTTCCTCAATCTTTTTCTTCTGTTTATATATTTTGCTAGCTTTTTTTTCTTAAAAAACATAAAGGGTTTTAATCTATCTGAATTGTAAGTAAGATAAATCCTTCTCAGGAGCTCTTGAATAGAGAAAAATTCTTCTCGTAAAATCGCAGTCGCAGGTTGCTTATTTTCAAAGCGAATACTCACAGGATCCCAAATAAATCGGCGAGCTAGATAGATTATCGGTGTATCTAAAGGTTTATATTCCGTTGCACACTCCTCTGTATCAAATTTATACATTCCCAATCTTTTAAATCTATCGTATAAAAATCTTGCCTCCCATATAGCAGATATCTTTCTTTGTTCAACATCGGAACCCTCGTCATAAACAGGTTGCTGTTTGTAAGACGCCATGAATTTCCTCCAATATAAGATGTCAACATAGGTCGGACTTTCTTGAAACCATCCGAACAGAAGAAGATAATCCAATAAAGGGTTTTCTTCTGTTATATCTTTTATATGCTCGAATCGATTACTGCGAACAAAACTAAAACGCCAGGTCCTAGGAGAGCAAACTATGCTAGTTTGGAATTCTAATTCTTCTCCTTCTTTATAGGAGTAGCCCAATTCTTTAGCTAGAACGGTCTTATCTAATAGATAAGATAATCCTTTTTGTATCATATCTTTTTTGAACTGAGGAGTAATTGTGATGTGATTGTTATCATAATGACTCCGATATATTTTCAACCATGGAAACTCTTCCAGAAGACTCTGTAAAAGACTGGAAGCTAGCGCGAAATCATTCCCAGTAAAATAATCAAGAGGAGTCAAATTTTCTATATTTGAATATTCCGATAGAAATAAATCTCTAGCTACTGATCCGGCCAAGCAACTCAAAATATTATAGAATATGGTAAATTCCTTCACAGCTGTTCCGGCAATTGAAGGTTCTAAATACCATTGATGCAAATAGTATGCCCGTATATGTTGGAATTCTCTTCTAGTACTTAGAAAATTCTTGGTGTACGTAAGGTTATTTTGTATAATAGCTTTTCCTATCTTATAATTAAGTACTTCATAAATATCAGTGAATTTAATCTTACTAGTGGAAGGACCCCAACTTTTTCTATAGAAAGATGATACAATCATCTGATTGTCTATAACTGAAGTCCCTTGGTGAAGACTCTCTTTATAAAGATCATTGACAATATCTGCTAAATCTTGTGTAGTAAAACCTCTGGTATTTGATCCAAATTCATCATAATAGTTCCAATCTTTTTTCAAGTAGAGCCCTTTGTAACGTAAAAGCAAAGGAAATTCCTTTTCTCGATGTAGGGCAGGAGACATTTTAGTGTTGATTAATGTATCGAATCTTCGTTTACCATAAACGGGAGATATTAGAAATGGATCCACTTTTTTAGGAATATGAGTCGAAGCAATAACCACAATATTTTGTTTGATAGTAGTGTCTTGCTCATCTTCAAAACAAAGATATGGATCTCCGAGGAGTTCCCTCAATAATCCACCAATGTAGAAGTGATGACCATACATTTCATGAATGCTTGGAATCCATATGACGCAAGGAGATATTAATTTTGCTATTTTAAGTGCAAACACGAATTGAGTTACTCTTCTATCATAATACTCCATAGTCTTATCACGGTCACCCTCCGATTCAAGCTCATAGTTTCTCGGTTTTTTTCCATAAGAGTCTTTTTCATCTGGTTCTTTCGGCCTGCCTCCCCAGCCCATCAAATAAAGGAGATCTTCATGCTCAAGGTAAGATTCCTTATCTGAAGATGTATAATCATTTTCATAGTTTAACAGAAGTTTTCTCCCCTTCAAAAAATCTGAAAGAGATATTTTGATTAAAGGTAGATAAGAATCTGCTGCTAGACTTTTGGCCAAATACGATCGGCCAGTTTGCCTAGGGCCTATCAATAAAATTCGATTCGAAAAGCACCGTGCCGGGTAGAGTGGGAAAAATCTGACTTGGTCAGATATAGATGATTGAATTGGTAGAGAGGTAATTTCCTGATGAAAAGCAATGAAGATCGACTTTTGTACTAAAGAAAAGGAATCGAACTTGTAATCTTTTATACCTATTTTATTCATTCGACCTAGTTGAATAAATTCAGCTAAATATCGAAAGTAAAGAAGTCCCGGGTGTTCCCTTTTTTCGAAATATTGAGAAAAGAAACCATTAGGGGGAGTCAACTTCGAATCAAATTGAGAAATTCGTTCTTCTATTGAAAACAATCTACTCTCTCTCAACAAGAAGTCATTCACTCCGTGTTCGGACAAACATCTCTCTAGGAGTGGTCTCACTTTACTATACTGAAGGGGAGACAATTTCCTTACATCATACCATTTCCAATTTTTGGTATACCAAATTTCCAACATTTGCAATACTCCTATATCATCAGGATCACTCGCGATATCCATAAAGTCGACGAATGTTAGCCACCAACCATACCAAGAGAAATTATAAATAAATTTGAGCATTTTATACGATTTCCTCATCTTTATTACATGCAGAATGAGGGGCTCAGACGCCAAATCTTTAATAAACTCGATATTGCTATAAAAATGCATCAAGCGTATGGGAACTATGAAGGAAACATAAAAGAAAAACCCAATGAAAATACAAATAATTAATTTATCATACTCCCGAACATTTTCTATATATTTCCATGTATCAAATGATATTGACACATCCTTTCCCTCGAATACCCTTTGATTAATTGGTTCTTTCCAATTGGAAAGATTCCAATGGAATAAAAACAATTTCAATTTTGGGGTAAATTTTGCTCTAAATTTCCACTTTAGAAGGGTCCAATATTGATGAAAGAGTGCCCACAAAATATTAAAATTATGATTCCAATGATTCCAATTATGCAGCCAATTATGCAGCCAATTATGCAGCCAATTATGCCGAATCTTGTCCAAAAATAATACGAATTGATCAGTACTATCTAGCATTATTTCTGAAAAAGTAGACAAAAATATATTATGCATATATTTCCACCCTGTGGAAGTAAAAAAATAGAATGGAGCACTATATGTCTGAAACGAATCCCATATCGAAATGATAAGATCTATCTGAGGGATCTTATAAAAAAATAGAATCTTTCGTTTTTCTTTATTCAAAAAGATGTTTTTATTACCTATGATTTTGTCTTCAATTATGCTTTTTGAACTTTCTATTGAACTATTTTTTTTTTCTGCAAACTTCTTCATTCGGAAATCTATTTCCGACAGTAAATCATCTTTTAAAGATATTTCCGATAGTAAATCATCTTTTTCCGATAGTAAATCATCTTTAAAAGATATTTCCGATAGTAAATCATCTTTTAAAGATATTTCCGATAGTAAATCATCTTTAAAAGATTGAGTTTGAATAAGACCTATATTAGAACTAAAATCCTTTTTAGGATCCTGATTGGGGCTGTTTTTTTCTGAATCTGAACTATTGAAAAAAGGATGGCAAGCACTTTTGTCAAAATTGACAATTTGTTGGCTTATTAAAGGAGTTCTATATATCTCCTCAATCGAGGAAATATATATGTTACCACGAAGAAATGAATTCAATTGAGTAAGTAAATTGGATGATTTGTACAAGTCATGGATTAACGCTTGGTCACATAAATATTTCGACAATAATATATTTACTTGTGACTTTATGAGTGAGATAGTCACTTTCTCTGAGTGAACAGGTCTTATTTCACCAATAGACAAAGTGTTATGAATGGGGACAAGATTGAATAATTGTCCATATATAAAATTCTTGTTTTTTATATGAATCCTTTCCATGTACATGTAAGAAGGTAATCTTTTTTTATAATTTAACTGAGGATGATGTAAATAATCTAAAAATTCAAATGTATTTGCTTTGCAAAAAGCAGCTCTTAATGAGTTTTGATTCGATAGTTTTAAAGGATTTAACCAATTGTCTCGATCATTGAATATGGTCGAAAGACCAGTGTTATCAAACAATTCCATGTAATTTTTTTCATTATCGAATAAGTCAATAATCAATTGATTAATTGGTTTCTCATTCAAACCTAAGGGTACTATTGTTCCTTCATCGATCAAGGATTCTTTAGGAATTGGTTTGATCAATTTTAAAAAACCAAGTCCGTCCAAGATCATATCACTAAGATTATTGTCAATTTTGGGTTTACATTGATTAGTCCATAATTCGATTGGATCGGACAATCTGTTTTTCTTAGAAATAAGACCTTTCAATCCTTTTTTCAATTCTTTTTTCAAAGAAAAGTATTCGATCAGAATGGACGATGCATTCATATTTTGGTAAATTTCAACAATAAAGTAATTGAACCATTCTTTGTGATATTTTCTCCAACTTGATGAATACCGGTTAATTGCATCTTGCGTTACATTATTCAAAACGTCTTTTCTTCTCAAATTTGTTCGAATTTTCTCTTTCAAATTGTAACTAAACTTTTTAGAGATTCTATTAAATACTTTTGTCAATTCCAAATAGTATTTATTAACTGTTTTTTTCAATTTAAGATAGAGATATATTTTTTTCCATCGCAAATCCAAATCTCGATCGTGGAACGATATTGAAAAAGCATAGTCATCAAATGAAGTATCGGATTCTATATCGTCCAGTGTAGTATCCAATAAAAAAGCGTCCAATACAGGATCCAATCCTAATGAGTACTCTAAGTACTCTTTAAATACTTTTGGTAATTTTGATAAAGATGATAATTTTGATAAAGAGTATTTCATCAATGCATTCTTCAACAAATAGAATCTCTTGAATGTTTTTTCAAGATGCTCGTCAACTTGAATCTTATATTGGTTAAATATCAGTCGTACCGAAGTTTCGGTTATATCATTCTTTGATATTATTCGATCTACATATCGAATCAGATTCTCTTTATCAAGAATATTGAGTAGCACAAAGAAAAAATGATGTTTTAATTTATCTCTGTAGTTTAAGATTTTATTCAATAATAATAATATATTATTGTTCAGTTCATAAAATTGATTCATGTGATAATCCATATCCAGGGAAATTTCATTATCCAAAACTAAAACTCCTTTTTGGTATCCTAGATTAGGATTAGTTATTGATAGAGTGAATTGATCCGTTATTTTCAGAACAATTCTCTTCAATTGCCTGTAAAAATCGCTGTTTAACGTTAATTGTTCTTTGTTCTGATCACAGGATGAAAAAGATATCGAAGGTAAATTCTGGTTCACAAATCGAATACAATTTAATTGGTTTATATCTCTTCTAATATTCCATCCGGGATCTGATGAAATATCATAGTTTGCAGAAGGATTTTGAAGATATGTTTTGATCTTCCATAGATCAACTATCCTATTCCTTTCTGATCCCCTGAAATATTGAAAAGCATCTTTTCGACTTTTCAAAAATTCGATGGGTTTATCAGTAGCACTAACGCTTATACATGATTCATCTATTGACAAATTAGAAAGCAATTCTTCTAAAAATTTTGACTCTGAGAACGAATGAGATTCTCTTGTTCGAACTGATTCTTCTTGTTCGATTTCTTCATTTTCGTTTATTTCTTCATTTTCGTTTATTTCTTCATTTTCGTTTATTTCTAATTCTTCTTGGTATTTTTCGATTTCTTCAATTTGGGATATATTAATCAATTTGAAAAGCTTTCGACTAGGACGTTTTAGCAATTTTCGTGTTCGAACTGATTTTTCTTGTTCGAAATCTCCTTGTTCGATTTCTTCATTTCTATAATCTTCTGGTCTTGAAGATAAATCAAATTCTCCTGTTCGAACTGATTTTTCTTGTTCGATTTCTTCATTTCTATAATCTCCTATTCGAACTGATTTTTCTTGTTCGAAATCTTCTTGTTCGATTTCTTCATTTCTATAATCTTCTGGTCTTGAAGATAAATCAAATTCTCCTGTTCGAACTGATTTTTCTTCTAGTTGCTTGATTCCGTTTTTAGATTCGTTTGTTCTAATCCATTCACAAAGTGAATCATCAGGTTCTCCATACTCATTTTGATTCGAATTGAAAGTCGAATCAATCTGCCATTCAATATCTTTCGATTCATTCTCCGAATGACTTCCCCAACTTATTGGGCCTTGGTTATCTGAGATTATATCATTTTTATAATTCAGATTTGTGTCGGACCTTGAGAAAACCCAAACATGCTCTTTTGGATTGAGCAAGCGACGTTGATATCTCCTTTTGCATTTTGGCAAACACATCAACATATGCGGAAAGAGCAACAAATTTTTCTTTATAAATCTAAAATTGTGTGGAAATATCTTAGTCAAATCAGATTTTGATCTATCTCTTTCGACCAAAGGTCGACTATATAAATAATATATCAATAATGGTAATGTAAGTACTATTAAAGCTTTTCTTATTTGACGCGTTTTAATAAATATACGTAGATCACGTATAAGTAAGGTACTAATAATCCTAAAGTCAAAGAGCTTAATAACACTTTCTCGACCAGAAAATATTTGAGTTAAGAATCTCACCAAATTGGATTCGTTCCATGGACTGAATACTACCATCATGTTCACTTTAAATCTCGACTTAACGCTACGTAACCATAACATTCCTCGGTTTTCTTGTTTTTGTTTTATCCTTTTTGCTAAAGAAAATATTCTTTTTTTTTTTTCTTCAATAATTTTTTGTTCTTCAATATCCTCAACATATTCAATGTATTCAATAGGTTCAATTTTTTGTTTTTCCATAGTTTTTTTCTCCTATAGTTTTTAATAATACAATATTAGTTTAATAATAATTACAAGTTAATACAACTTTTTAGAGAGTGAGAGTTTTATCTTATTCTCATTTAGCAAGATAGTTTCTTGCTATTTACCGTCAATTTGCAAAGATTGGGATCTTTCCATCGATCCAAGAACTTAGCTCTTATACTTTATATAATATATAGATTATATTAAATAGGAGTTTAAATAGGAGATAAAATTCTGTTCTCTCTTTTTTTTTTATATCTTTTGTTTGGTATCTAATAATATATAGAATATATATTCTATATAAAGATAAGTATAATGTAGATCGATAATAAAATATTTCTTTATTATATAACAATACATCTCCATTTCTGTAAACAGGGTAGATAAATAATCTATCTCTCTTTTAGTATCTATAGATAATCTAATAGATAATTATCTAATAATCATGATTTAATTCTATATTAAATCGATCGAAATCCCATACAAAGATATGTCGTATACCTCTATTTATTGAAAATAATAAGCATCAATTGAGTATTTGATAGAATCAAATTGGTTAATATGAGTCGATACTTATTATATAATAAGTCTAGAATAAACTTTTTTTGCTTTATTTAGCATAGCATCCATGGCTGAATGGTAAAAGCACCCAACTCATAATTGGGAAGTCGCAGGTTCAATTCCTGTTGGATGCACAATAATAAAGTAGCCCAAACAGCGAGGCTATCTCGATTCAATTAAGTAGATTAGGTCCGTTTTTTATTCTTAACATTTGTTATTCTTAACATTATGTATAATGTATATTATACATATGCTGTATTAATAAAGTAAAAGTTATATTCTAACTATGATGTATTAATACAGTAAAAGTTAAGATAACTAGAGTTAAATATATCTGGTGGATATAGGCATTTGTATTTCTATTTTTAAAAGATGGTAAAGGAAAAATATTTATGGATGAGGTTCAATATCTCAATTTAGTACTTACAAAGAAAAGTCTTTCTCTATTTGAAATAAATCAATATATTTTGAATGTTGATTCGGGATCGACTAAAACAAAGATCAAAAGTTGGATTGAACTTTTCTTCAATGTTAAAGTAATAGGGGTCAATAGTTATCGACCCCCGCAAAAAAGAGAAAAAAGGGGGAAGATACAGCAAATAATGAAACATCGAATGCGCTATAAACGCATGATTATTACACTAAAACCAGGTTATTCTATTCCACTTTTTCCTTATTAATTGAAACTTATTCAATTCATAATAAACAATGAACACGACAACTCGTCTGTACAGAACCTTTACTCCAGGCACACGTTATAAATCCCTATCAGGTCTCGATGGGAGAGTCCAATCTCATCCACAAAAGAAATTGACCTCCGGTCAGCATCGTTGTGGGAAAGGTCGTAATAACAGTGGAATTATTACCACACGACATAGAGGAGGAGGTCACAAGCGTCTATATCGTCGAATTGATTTTCGGCGAAATTATAAAAACATATTGGGAAAAATTGTAACAATAGAAAGCGACCCTAATAGAAGTGCATACATCTGTCTTGTGCACTACAGAGATGGTAAAAAGAAATATATTTTGCATCCGAGAGGGGTCATGATTGGAGATACTATTCTTTCCGGTCCAAGAGCTCCCATATCAATGGGAAATGCCTTACCTTTGAGTGCGGTTTGAATTATTAATTTACGTAATCGGAAGCAACCGATTGGGTTTACAGCAAAACCTAAAAATCTATCACTGATCCAACTAAGATACTTTGATGGGATCAACCCCAAAGGGAAACTGAGGATAAACAGTAGCGGGTGATTTAATTCAATAGTTTATGTAACTATTGGCTACCAAGATATGATAATATGGAGAAGACTTAATTGTCTGAAGCAGAAACAAATAAGGTAAAGGAACCCTTGTTATGAATAGAAAGACAAGTAACTCACATTTGATTTGATGGTCAAAGGCAGATTCGAAGCTGAACAGTGAGAATTTTTAATAAAAAATGAAAAAAATATATGATATATATATTTTTTAAAAATGCCTCCTACGTTATCCGGAAGATGCGGAAGCATTGACGTAATTTGATAAAGTCATTCATTCTGACTGCTACATGAAAAAAGAACATAAGCCAGATGATGGAATAGAAAAACTTAGGATGTAGAGAATCAGGACATAAGGGATTGAAAATATGCCCTTCATCCTAGATTTATAGATCTATAAATCTATATTAGATATATTTTTTATATTATATTAATATATATAATAATATATATATTGAATTAAATATATCATTCACATCTAGAAAGCTGTATGCCCTGAGAAAGGCTTGTACAGTTTGGGAAGGGATTTTTATAAACTAAAGATCTACTTCAACCAATATACCTTTAGGTACGACTATACATAATGTAGAAATACAAGTCGGAAAAGGCGGACAATTAGCTAGAGCGGCGGGTGCTGTAACAGCACTGATTGCAAAAGAAGGACAATTGACCACATTAAGATTACCATCTGGGGAGGTTCGTCTAATATCTGAGAACTGCTCAGCAACAATTGGACAAGTAGGCAACGTCCAATGGAAAAATAAAGCTTTAAGTAAAGCTGGATCAAAACGTTGGCTGGGTAAACGTCCCGAAGTAAGAGGAGTAGTTATGAATGCTGTAGATCATCCTCACGGGGGTGGTGAAGGAAGATCCCCAATTGGTAGGAAAAAACCCCTAACTCCTTGGGGCTATAACGCACTTGGAAGAAAGAGTCGGAAGAAAAATAGATATAGTGATGTTTCAATCATTCGTCGACGTAAGTAGGAATAGAATAGTTGAAATAGAATAGTTGTAAATCCATTTTGTCTTTTCTTTCAAAAAAAAAAAAGAAAGGTAAATCAAAAGAGAGGTAATTGACCATGGCACGTTCACTAAGAAAAAATACTTTTGTAGCTAATTATTTGTTGAGGAAAATAGACAATCTAAACATGAAGAAAGAGAAGAAGATAATAGTCACTTGGTCTCGAGCATCTGCCATTGTACCCGCAATGGTTGGTCATACCATTGCTGTTCATAATGGAAAGGAACATTTACCCATTTATATAACAAATAGTATGATAAACCACAAATTGGGGGAATTTGTACCTACTTGCACTTTTCAAGAACATGCAACAAAAGATAAAAAAGCAACAAAAGGTAAAAAAGCAACAAACGATAAAAAAGCAACAAAAGATAAAAGCAACAAAAGAAAAACGAGATAGAAACGCTAAAAATATCGTTGTGAATAATTGTGGAGGATTAAGATAAGATGTTAAAAATAACAAAAATACGAGCTTTGGGTAAAGATATACATATGTCTTCTAATAAGGCACGTAGAGTAATTAATCAAATTCGTGGTCGTTCTCACGCAGAAGCACTTAATATACTGAGTCGGATGCCTTATGGAGCATGTTATCCCATATTAAAAATATTGCGTTCTGCAGTCGCAAATGCTGAAACTATGGGTGTAAAATCTATCCATTTATTTGTCAGTAGAGCTGAAGTGAATGAAGGTGCTTTTTTCAAAAGATTTCAACCTAGAGCTCGGGGACATGGTTATCCAATCCATAAACCCACTTGTCATGTAACTATTGTATTGGAAAAAAATGTGAATTTCAAAGAAATACTTCTGAATGCTTTTAAAGATGTGAAAAAATTCCAAGATTTGCCGAAAGAATTGGAAGGTTACGAGCTAATCGCGAGATGGAAAATTAAGTATGGGCAAATGAAAATAGAAATAGATTGATAATAAAATATGTATGGGAAACAAAATACATCCACTTGGTTTTAGGCTTGGTTTTACTCAAAACCATCGTTCCTTTTGGTTTGAAGAAAGGGATTATTCCGAAGATCTACGAGAAGATGAGAAAATACATAATCGCATTCGAAATTATGTACGACATATCAATATCAAAGCTTCCTCAAATTATGGAGGAATTACACGTATAGACTCAAATTATGGAGGAATTACACGTATAGATATTATGAAAAAGTCTGAATTGATTAAGATCAACATATGTATCGGATTTACCGACTTGTTCATAAAAAAACAGGAGCAAAAAAAAGAGAAAAAAATTAAGCAATTAAGAGACGAAGTGGAAAATATGCTTGTCCAGAATATAATCAATTCTGTGGACCGAAAACTGCTCATTTCTATAGAAAAAGTGGATAAACCTTATAGAGAACCTAATATTCTTGCGGAATATATTGCTCTTCAACTAAAGGAAAGAGTTCAAATAAAAAAAATAATGAGAAAAGTTTTTGAACTGGCTGAAGAAGCAGATGTAAAAGGTATTAAAATAAAAATAAAAGGACGTCTCAACGGAATTGAGAGAGCCCGTAAACAATCGGCCATGCAAGGTAGAGTTCCCCTACAGACCCTTCGAGCTAAAATTGATTATTGTTATTATGCGGTTCAAACTGTCTATGGAGTATTGGGGATCAAAATTTGGATCCTTGTTTAAGATGAACAATAACTTATATACAATCTGACCGATTATAAATAATCAATTCTATAAGATCAAATAAAAATTAGATTTACCATCTTGGAGCAGTGCTATGCTTAGTGTGCGACTCGTTGAGATCAAGTTTTTGCATCTTTTCTAAAATGATGGAGAACTCGAAATAAATAAGAACGAATTGGCCTCTAGTATACTTATAAATCCATTCTTTCTTTCACTATTATTAAGATTCAATAAGCTAGTTAATAACTATGGATAGTTCCATCAAATGAACAAAAGACTTTCTTACACAAAGAGACAAACAGATAAGGTCTATATCTCTTGTGAAGCAAAAAAGGTCTTTGGTAATGCAAGAAAAGAATAAAAAGGGGGGGAAGGATAAAAAGAAAGAATGAAATCTTTTTCCTTACAGTCTTGTATGGTTCATAAATCACCACCAAAGAGCAGTGTAATAAAGCATAAGAATCATCCTGATTAATTTAGAATTAAATCGATTTGGTTTATGAAAAAAAAAAAGAGCTTGGAGTCAATGGAAACTAAGGAAATTGATTCTGTAAGAAATTAAATAAGAGCTCCATTGCAGAGGGTAAACCTGAACAGCCATTTGAAAACTATGGAAACGATGGAACCTGTGACTGCATAAGATCATATAGTAATCTTAATCATCCATTGGATAGGATAGCGAAATAAACCAAGAAAGCATTCATCTCATTGGAGTCTATAAGACTCCATGAGACAGATAATGTAAGAGTAAATATTCGCCTGTGAAATTCTTACTTATTGGACAGTATCGATGTAAATAAAAAAGCTATTTGTCTCGTCTAATTATACATACTATGTATATGATATGTGTAAAAATATGGATTATCCAAGTTTGCTATAGATTCTTCACAAGGAGCCGGATGAGAAGAAACTTCCATATCCGGTTCTGAAATAGAGATGGGATTCAAATGGCATTATAAAACCATCGACTAGAACCCAAAAAGAACGAAATTTCGTCACCAACATAGAGGAAGAATGAAGGGAGTATCTTCTCGGGGCAATCGCATTTGTTTTGGTAGATTTGCTCTTCAGACATTGGAACCTGCTTGGATCACATCTGGGCAGATAGAAGCAGGACGGCGAGCAATTACTCGTTATGCCCGTCGTGGGGCAAAAATATGGATACGTATATTTCCGGACAAACCTATTAGAATAAGACCTGCAGAAATACGTATGGGTTCGGGGAAAGCGAAGGGATCTCCCAAATATTGGGTATCTGTGGTCAGACCAGGTCGAATACTTTATGAAATAGGCGGAGTATCAGAGACTATAGCTAGAAAAGCTTTTCAAATCGTTGCATACAAAATGCCTATACATACTCAATTTATTATGAGTTTGCCTATACGGAACAAAAGAGATTTTTCTGGCTGAAAAAAATGAAATACTTTTTTTCAGCCGAGGTAACAAATCTTTTGGAGGAAAAATGATTCAGTCTCAAACTTATTTGAATGTAGCAGACAACAGTGGAGCTCGAAAATTGATGTGTATTCGAGTTCTAGGAGTCAGTAATCGGGAATACGCTAATATTGGCGACGTTATAATTGCTGTAATTAAAGAAGCAGAACCTAATATGTCTCTGGAAGAATCAGAAGTAGTTAGAGCCGTAGTTATACGCACGTGTAAAGAACTTAAACGTGACGATGGAATGATAATACGATCTGATGACAATGCAGCAGTTGTCATTGATCAGAAAAGAAATCCAAAAGGAACTCGAGTTTTTGGTCCAGTTACTGAGGAATTGAGAGAATTTAATTTTACTAAAATAATATCATTGGCTCCTGAAGTCTTATAAATACTTCTAGAATAGATCATGTAGAAGTTAATGGTACAATACAAAAATTAGAAGAATATCAGGCATATTCCTGAGATAAACATGCCTTTTATATTGAAATAGGGAATTCCTGAAAATTAGTTTGTCATGGGTAACGATACTATTGCTAATCTAATGACTTCTATAAGAAACGCTGACATGGTAAAAAAAAAAACAGTTCGAGTAGCAGCTACTTTTATTACCGAGAACATCACAAGGATCCTTCTACGAGAAGGTTTTATAGAGGATGTTAGGGAACATCGAGAAGGTAAAAAGTCTCTTTTGGTTTTAACTTCAAAATCTAGAGAAAGGAAGGAAAAGAGATATATAACCGCTCCAAAGCGTATTAGCAAACCTGGTCTGAGAATCTATTCCAATTATCGGGAGATCCCGAAAGTTTTCGGTGGAATGGGGATCGTAATCCTTTCTACTTCCCAAGGAATTATGACTGATCGAGAAGCTCGACAAAAAAAAATAGGAGGTGAATTATTCTGTATTTTATGGTAATTTATACCGTATTTCAAAACAAAAAAAATGGTAGTAAACCTTTTTAAAATATTAACATTATTACACATTAATAATATTGTTATTACTACTTACAATATAAGTATTCCTAAAGAAGGAACTAAAGAAGCAAAAAAAGAAGAAACAAATTCTGCATTCAATGATGCAGATATTATAAAAGGCTAGGGAGGGGCCACAAATAAGATGAATAAAAAAAACTTCATCATTGCCGAAGGTTTGGTTACTGATGCATATCCCAATGGCATGTTTAAGGTCCATTTGGATAATGGCACTGATATTTTAACGTATATTTCGGGGAAGATTAGATATAATTCTGTACGAATACTAATAGGGGATAGAGTCAGGGTCGAATTAACTCCTTATGATTTAACGAGAGGACGTATAATTTATAGACTTACTCGCAGCAAATCATCAAATGATGATGATGATGATTATGATATTCCCTTTTGATTGAACATCTAATACCAATCAATATGGGAGTTAATTAATTATATTTTGTCAGAAAACAAAATGGAATATGATCCTAGCAATTCCAACTTGAAGGAACACAAATATGAAAATTCGTGCTTCTGTTCGTAAATTTTGTGAAAAGTGCCGCCTAATTCGTAGGGGGAAACGCCTTCTGGTAATTTGTTACAATCCGAGACATAAACAAAGACAGGGATAATAAGAAATGCATGTATAAAACAAATTTAAATATCGAATCTATATTAAAAATATTAATCTATATTAATAATATTTAATATAGATTTTTTTTCACTATTAAATATTAATATATAATTTAATAATAATATAATGTCAAAAAATAATCCAGGAAAATATGTGCCAAAAAGGCCAACTGTGCCTCCAGCTGGGCCTCCAACTGTCCCTCCAACTGTCCCTCCAACTGTCCCTCCAACTGTCCCTCCAACTGTCCCTC